TCCGCAGAATCCGCCCAAGCCGGCTTACTAATAGGATACCCCGATACGTTACAAAATTTTGCTTTAGCCAATGACCCAACCAAAGGAATTATTGGGACTATAGTGTCAAACTTATTAATAGCAATATCTATAATAAATGAATTTTCTAACAGTTGACTCCTTATCACAGAAGGCTTTAGCCGTACACTTGAAAGATGGCCCAGAAAATCGAGGGAATGCTTGGACAATTGGTTTATAGAAATCCTATCCGGTTGAGACCAGAAGTCAAAATTACATTGCCAGAAATTTACAAGGTAATACTTCCATTTTTTCATCAGAAGGGGAGTTCCCTTTGAAGCCAGAATAGATTTTCCTTGATATCTGACATAATGCATGAAAGGATCCTTGAACACCCAGAGGATCGTCTGAAAATCATTACGAAAAACTGCTAAAAATTTTTCTATTTTTCGATAAAAATATGTTCGCTCAAGAAAAGATCTATAAGATGCTGGTCGTAAATGAGCAGATTGTTTACGGAGAAAAACAAATACGGATTCGCATTCATATACATGAAAATTATATAGGAACAAGAAAAATCTTTGATTCTCGTTTGAAAAAGGGGAAGTGTATTTATTTTTTTGAGTAAGAGTAATAAGATTATTCCAATTATGATATTCGTAGAGATAGAATCGCAATAAATGCAAAGAGGGGGTATCCTGTATCCAACAGCGAAGGGGTTGAACCAAAAGTTCCAGATGGATGGGGTAGGGTATTAGTATATCTAACACATGATTTAAATGTACTAATTTATCCTCTAAAAAAGGAAATGTTGAATGAATTGATCGTAAATTATGAGATTTTGCTATTTCTTTCCCTTCTGGGGAAGCTACTAATCGTAGTGAAAATGGAATTTCCACAATGACTGCAAAACCCTCTGATATTTTTTTAGAATAAAAATTCTTCTTATGATCAACAAATTTATTTTGGTTAGAATCATTATCAAAATGAAAAAGAATCAAACGCTTCTGTTGATACATTTGAGTAATTAAACGTTTCGCAATTAGTGAACTGGATTTATTGTCATAACCTAAATTTTCGATAGGTTCATAAAGAACCGATCTATTTAACCCATGATCATGAGCGAGTGCATAAATATACTCCTGAAATAGAAGTGGATATAAGAAGTCTTGTTGTCGAGATCTATCTATTTGTAAATATCCTTGTAATTCTTCCATTGAAAATTAGATTTGAACCAAAGGTCGAAGGTTTCTTGGGGTATCATACATAGTGCGATACAGTCAAAACAAGGTCCATAGTCAGAATAGGTACCTTGGAGGCATATAAGCTAATCAACGAATTCTCTTTTCTTTTTTTCTATCCAATCGGTTTGTGTTCGTTATTAGGATAGAAAAATAGGTGGAAATCTTTTATTTTTGCAACCCGATCGCTCTTTTGACTTTAGAATAAATTATGTTTATCAATATACCGCTTCTTTATACACATTCGTCTCCACTCTAAAAGAGTGATATAGTTAATAGTTAGGATTCATAAAAAAAAATAGGGAATCCACTTATTATGGTTATTAAGAGAGAGAACCCTTTCCCGCATCGGTACTAATTTATTTCTAACGTCTAATTAGATCGGGAAATCATTCGAATTAAGAATAGAAGCTCGTTGCTTTTTGTTTCCTATAATTGGAGCCTTAATGGCTCTATCCATTTATTCACTCGACCTATTATTTTTTTGTACCGCTCTAAGTATAAGACTTCAAACAAGATTTTGTACTGATCCGGTAAAGATGAAGTACTCTTAGAGTTCTTCAATATCAATATATAATAATAATACGACATGCTGTTTTTTCCATTCGTTCCCTTTCAGGATCAGTCGTGGTCTTACAAACTCTACCAACGGTATGGACGAATTCGTTTCTTCATCCAAATGTGTAAAAGATTCTAGCCGCACTTAAAAGCCGAGTACTCTACCGTTGAGTTAGCAACCCGAATTTCTGTAGTTTTGGTGTGTAGATACGATCGGAATAAAAAAATAAAGAGATTGGCTTGCACGACCCCATAGATATGATATTTCTTGTGTCACATCAAATTAAACTAACCCATCTTTTGCATGGCATAAAGTAAAAAAAAATCAAACATATTTATGGGTCGGAGATAAATAGATCTATTTATCCACAATCAAATTATATTTATTCAATACACTATTGTCAATATGAACGTTGAGAAAACAAAATAAAATAAAGTTAAATAAAAAGGGACTTGTTTGTGTTGGATTGACACTACTACATAGACAATAAAAGAGTTCGGATGGATAAAAGAAATTAAGTAAAAGTTAAGAATAAGAAGAAAATCTCGAGTTTATCCAATATCCCTAAAGTTACAATAAAAAAGTAAGCTGAGCTTGCTTTTTTGCGGAGTCTCAACAAAAACCACCCAATTGAGGTGAGAATAATTCCAAAATTTTATAGATCCTCCTAGTTCGTCTCTTCACTTCATCTTTTTTCTACCCCTCGCATATCACTTATAAAAAAGTTTTGTCGTTAGTTATTTTTATTTTCTATAATATGAAATATGAGATCCTTTGGGAGCGATAAATAGAGAAAATAAAAATAGTAAATAGGATTAAGATTAAGGTATGAATAGAGCAAGAATCCAGGAAAAAGGGCGGTAAATAAAATAGCGAAGAAAAAATTACACAAAGCTAGCTCGCTCCATCTTTTTAAAATCTTTTTTAAATTTTCATATTTTTTTTTTTCTATTTCAAAAATTTCATTTCGTTTAATTAATGCGTAATGCGAAGTTCTTTAAAAATTTCTGCCTTCCTTGAAATATCATAAACAGTTCCTGTAGGTTGAGCGCCCTTTTCAAGAAAATATAGAATAGCGGGAACATTTAAATAAGTTTGATTTTTTATCGGATCATAAAAACCCACTTTCCGAAGATCCCTTCCTTCTCTTCGGGATCGCACATCAATTGCAACGATTCGATAGATAGCTCATTGGGATAGATGTAAATGAACAATGCCCCCCTTAGAAACGTATAGGAGGTTTTCTCCTCGTACGGCTCAAGAAAGAATGATTCGAATTTATGTATATTATAATTATAACAAATAGATCCATAAAATCATTGGATATGATTTGATTCGTTTTTTCTTCGTCCCGCTTCCTCCCAAAAATCATTCGTACTTATAACTCAAGTTGGATAATTCTCAAATAGTTAAAAGGAAACTCTTTAAGGCCCTAGCATTTCGTTTATTGAGTTGTCTCTAACCTCCTTTTTGTCTCATTTAGAATAGAATAATATTTTTGTTTAATTCCCTACCCACTGTTGAGACAATCGAAAATGGTGTTTTCTTGTTACGGGATCTTTTATCTTTGTTTTGAATCATTGGGTTTAGACATTACTTCGGTGATCTTTAATCGTCTCAAAACGGCAGCAACATACCTTTTGTGATTTCTTTCTCTCGAAGAATCATACGAATGGTCGATTCCCGTGCGATACACTTTAATTATCGAAATGAAATAGTTTTTTGAATTCCAACAAAATCTCCTGTTGGGCCTGAAACTTTTGTTGAAATTGGATCCTTTCAATTTCTCTATCGAAGATATACTTACGAAGTTGGAATAACTTATTGATTAACACTAACCCTAGATCCTTGCCTCTGAGAAATGAATCAATCATTTATTCTCGAGCTTCATTGTGTACTTTTTACTTACAACCCAACTAAAACTAAATAGGGTTTTAGTAGAACAGACCAAATTATGTCGAGTCAAGAGCACCCTATATTCCTATAAAAAAATGATGGATGTAAAAAATCCACAGCCGATCATGTCCTTCAAGTCGCACGTTGCTTTCTACCACATCGTTTTAAACGAAGTTTTACCATAACACTCCTCTCGTTTCATTTGGAACAGGTATGAAATTGATTCAATAGGGAATCATGAATAGTCATTGGCTCAATCAAAACATAGTAATCAATACTTTACTTTTTCCAAATGGTATAATTTATCCGGAGAAGTCTCAACGCGGATTCCTTTTTTTAATCCTATATTTTATGAATGAAACAAACAATACTCTTTTTAAGGATCAACAGAGAATTAGTACCCTATTTTTTACTTTAGAGATGGGTAATCCAGGGGCTTTTTCTTTACATTTCGATTCAGAATGCAGCATTGAAAAATTGAAATAAATATAGGAGTTAAAGTTTATCTAAGTAAGTAACTTCAATTAATAGGAATATGAGCCAGACATGCATACGCTAAGCGGCCCATCCTTTTTTTAATTTTATTATACTTTAATTTTATTATACATTGATCGCAAATAGATTTAGTTACATCTGCATGTCATTGGCACTCGATTCGATTTATGATAAAGAAAAGGAAGATATGATTCATCATTATAAATTCTAAATCAAAAAAAAAATAAGGAATCACAGCGGATTCACCATTACACTCTTAAATATTAAATATTAAGAATATGAGATTGTTTAAAGAAAACAATCTTTAATTATGATAAAATCGGAATGCTCTGGGACGGAAGGATTCGAACCTCCGAGTCGCGGGACCAAAACCCGTTGCCTTACCGCTTGGCTACGCCCCATTTTTATTCAACACTAATAAACACTAATATCGGTATTGGTTATTCGTCAATTCCCACCCAAACATCTATGGAATCCATTAGATTGTTGCTAGGATTTAACGCACGTAGTTGTAAAATTAAACTAAATTTATTGATCATTACATAGAATTCAATTAAGATATTGTATGAAAGTATGATTCCTTCTATTTTCGTGCGAGAATTGAAGGATTTTTGATTGGGTGCGTAAAACAAGCAGGATTTTTTCTGTCCACTTTCCTAAATTTTCCCTTATATCGATAACTCAATCAAAATACAATTATCTCCAAGAATGAAATGTTTGTTATGCTTAATATCTTTAGTTTAATCTGTATCTGTCTTAATTCTGCCCTTCATTCGAGTGGTTTTTTCTTTGCTAAATTACCCGAGGCTTACGCTTTTTTCAATCCAATCGTAGATATTATGCCAGTCATACCGGTGCTCTTTTTGCTCTTAGCCCTTGTTTGGCAAGCTGCTGTAAGTTTTCGATAAGATCCTTAATACTGTCCTACAAATACTCAGGATTTATTCACTAAAAAAAGATTCTACCAATTGATAAGATCAGATATTTCTTACATTATGAACCATCAATTCAAACATGGAATTTCTTGGTTGGATCGGGGCGATGAATCTGAATCCTCTCATTTCCTCATTTTGACCTTCAACTTCCAGTGAACAAGAAACTATTAGGGTCCCCCACAATAACTAATTGTGAGTATGAAAGAGAATTTTGATACCGAAAGAATCTTATTATTATTAGAATTAGAAATGAATTTCTACAAATTATTTTTTTATCTCTAAACCATTTCATTTTTTGGTTTGGTGTAAAAATAGAATATGTGGTATAAAAATTGATAATCTATTCCCTTTATTCCCCAAAAAATGATCTTATCTTGGAGATTGTGTAATGCTTACTCTCAAACTCTTCGTTTACACAGTAGTGATTTTCTTTGTTTCTCTCTTTATCTTTGGATTCCTATCTAATGATCCAGGGCGTAATCCTGGGCGTGAGGAATAAAAAAAAGAAAGGATTTTCTCGTTGTTTGATTTATTAATTTGAATTTTCTTATGATTTTCTCTATTCCAGATATCGAATATTGAACTATGATAAAATAAAGAAGGTCTCGAGGTTTTTTGAATTCGAAAGAAAAGATCAAGTCATCAGAAGGAACGGAAAGAGAGGGATTCGAACCCTCGGTACGAAGAACCCGTACAACGGATTAGCAATCCGCCGCTTTAGTCCACTCAGCCATCTCTCCCAATTGAAAAAGGATAATTACTATGTTACCCATGAAGTAAAGTAAAGAAAAAGTTTTTCTTTACTTTCGATATATTATATACAAACGATATATTATATACAAAAAAAAATTTTATCCGTTTATTGGCAATTCAATTCTAATTCCGTTTAGATACGAGAATATCTCCAATAGAAAAAAAAGAGTTAAAGAAAACCTTTTTGATTTCATCTGAAAGGTTCGTCCTTTCTTTTATTCCCCTGCCTGGCCTGGTCAGTACCGAGCCAGGCCATTTCTCGTTTTGCTCTACTAAATCATTGAGTAAGAGATTTCTCTTGAATTTGAAAACAAAAATACTTGTTATTGAAGCAAGAACCTTAAGAACAGGGGCTATTTTAATGTCTTATGCTTCTGATTCTTTACTTTTCCTTTTATTTTCTCGGTTTGGAAGAAAAAATAGCTCTATGGAGTGGATTCTTGCAAAATTTCTTGTTATGCAATAGTTCTATCGGAACAAGCCTGCTATCCCCCAACACAAGAAGGACCTCATTATTTCAACAGGCCCCTATCTCATTAAGTTTCCCTAGTAAAACACCTGAGCACTCTAATTTTCAATTAAAAGGATTTTGTCCTTTCCTTTTATTCAATTTTTTAGATATAGTAATGCTCTTGTTCGACAAATGGTCCATTTATATACAATAATCACAATGTTGCGGGTATAGTTTAGTGGTAAAAGTGTGATTCGTTCTATTAACAACTTAAATAGTTAAGGGGTCTTTCGGTTTTATTAATATTCCGTTCCGATTAAAAACTTTATTTCTTAGAAAGGATTTAATCCTTTACCTCTCAATAACCCATTTGAGGAAGAATATCCATTTTCGTGATTTGTACCCAAGGGTCAATTATCAATTTGAACATTGGAGTATGGAATCACGAAGCATAATTGTTTTTTGAGTTGTATCAATACTTACAATTGAATGAGTATGAGTAAAGAATCCATGGAGGAAGATACAAAAGTGTACTTCTAATCGTAACTAGATCTTCAATTTTTTGTCGAGGTTGAAGCGAAATAGCTATTAAACGATGGCTTTGGTTTACTAAAGCCATCGACATATTATATTTTTTCAGCTCGGGTGGAAACAAAATTTTCTTTCCTCAAGATTCAAGCAAGTAGAAATAGAGAACGAAGTAACTAGAAGGATTTTTAAAAATTCCCCTCTTCTATAGGGATCATCTAGAAAGCGAGTTGTTTTGGATGCATTCATACAGAAAAGCGGACATAGATGTTATGCGTCGAATTTTTTTATTTCGTTTATGGCTTAGATTTTGGAATCCATCCATCTTCCATACCATCTTCCATAAAGGAGCCGAATGAAATCAAAGTTTCATGTTCGGTTTTGAATTAGAGACGTTAAAAATGATGAATTGACGTCGACTATAACCCCTAGCCTTCCAAGCTAACGATGCGGGTTCGATTCCCGCTACCCGCTCCATATTAATTATGATAATGATGCGTATATCCTTAATGTGAAGAAATGTAAATACGCATCTTTATTCCCTAATATTTCTCAGATACAATCTGATTTTTTTCCAAATATTAAGATAGAGATAGGAAAGGGAAACAAATTCGTAAAGAAAAAAAAAAAATTGGATTGGAAATA